AGGTAGGGATGACAGGATTTGAACCTGTGACATTTTGTACCCAAAACAAACGCGCTACCAAGCTGCGCTACATCCCTCCAATTGGTCTACAGTGTCATTGTATAGAATTCCTATCTTGTTTTCCACATCTTTATTTCCTTCATTGATATATAGAATATATATGGGCATTTCGTCTTTTTGGTCCCATTTAACATATAATAGTAATAGTAATATATAGTAAAAGGCTTATATACGTATGAAATACGGAACCTGTCGTAAAAATAAATGAGTAGTTTTCGGTAATGCTCGGGAAGAAGGGGACGCTTTTTATGTTAAAAAAAAAATTATTCACCGGATAGTTGTACATTTCAATTTTAATTAGGGATTCCGTGTACAAGGTTCTTAACTGCATATGCATCTGAGCATATATGTATTACCATTTTAGATTACAATAAAAAAAGGAAGGAGATTTTTCAATGCGAGATCTAAAAACATATCTTTCCGTGGCACCAGTATTAAGTACTCTATGGTTCGGGTCTTTAGCAGGTCTATTGATAGAGATTAATCGTTTTTTCCCAGATGCGTTGACATTCCCCTTTTTTTGATTCTAGTTATTGACACGGTACCAAATAACGAAGATTCGAGATACAATTAAATATTTGTGACTAATCCTTCGCGCCCTTTTTCTCTTTTTTCCTTTTAGAATAAGAAGGAGGAAAGAGAAAAAAATAAAGGGTGGATTCAACAGCTTCGAGACTTGGGTTCAAGTTTGAATTAAATAAATTTTTTAAATTTAAAAAGGGATGGAGGTAGAATAAACAAGGTGGGGTCTAGATATAGGACAAGACTCTTATACAAGGTACTTAAATGTAAATGAAATACTGTGATTTGAAATAAAGTTTATAAATCATTCTATTTTTTTTAGTATATTGATATTGATTGCAGCGAAATTTTTCATAATTGGATTTCAAGTTAGTAACTTCTATTTTTTCCTTCCTTTCTTCTTCTTCGTTTTGGATCGAAAATAGAAGAGTCGCGTAAATAAAAAATCCAAAGGGGGTTCATGGCCAAGGGGAAAGATGTCCGAATAACGGTTATTTTGGAATGTACATGTTGTGTTCGAAACGGTGTTAATAAGGTATCAACGGGTATTTCCAGATATATTACTGAAAAGAATCGTCACAACACGCCTAATCGATTGGAATTGAGAAAATTCTGTCCATTTTGTTACAAACATACGATTCATGGGGAGATAAAGAAATAGATCGAATCGAGCACATGTATGTAACCCTTCGAAGGAAGGGGAAAAAATGACATTCTATATAAAACATAGTTAAATATTAACATAATTAAATATAAACAAACCAAATCCTATTTATTCTAATTTATTTTAGATCCGATCAAAATAGGATTTTCGGGATAAGGAATAAACTAAACAAACCATGGATAAATCCAAGCGACCTTTTCTTAAATCCAAGCGATCTTTTCGTAGGCGTTTGCCCCCGATCCAATCGGGGGATCGAATTGATTATAGAAACATGAGTTTAATTAGTCGATTTATTAGCGAACAAGGAAAAATATTATCTAGACGGGTGAATAGATTGACCTTGAAACAACAACGATTAATTACTATGGCTATAAAACAAGCTCGTATTTTATCTTTGTTACCTTTTCTTAATAATGAGAAACAATTTGAAAGAACCGAGTCGACCGCCAGAACTGCGGGTCTTCGAGCCAGAAATAAATAGGCTTACTCTTTCTTCACTTGAATAAAAATTCAAATCCGAACTCATTTACTAATTTTTTAGCATATTCATTTTGACTCTACCCTCCCGGAGTTCATTCTCCGGGGAAAACTACGTTTAAATTATTCCGGTGGATTCTTTCCAATCTACTTCTTTTATGATCTCATTCGAAATCATATAAAGACATTTTTTATTTGATATAGCTATTTGTGCAAGTATTTTACGATTAAGAAGCACCTGTTTCTTATATAGGTCGTGTATTAATCTACTATAACTATAGGATACCCCTATTTCACGAATTACTGCGTTTATTCGAGTGATCCACAAACGGCGAAAATTTCTCTTTTGCTTATCCCTATCCCGATGAGACGAAACCAAAGCTCTTATTTTCTGTTGAGTAATTGTTCGAGTAAGTCTTGAATGAGCCCCTCGAAAGCTTGATGCAAATAAACGAATTTTCGTTCTACGTCTCCGAGCTATATTTCCACGTCTAATTCTGGTCATTGAATAAATGAAACTTTGACGAATAACTAATAGATTTCCTTTCTTTCAGTTATTCTTTTTCCCTTTCCTAGTCTATTAATAACAAAGCTTTTTTCCAATGTATAAACTAAAAATTCAAATGGCTTTGGCTACTATAACCTTCCCGACCACTATTTTTCTTTTTTCTAGGCATTTCACTTCGAAATAATAAATTTTATTTTACTAGGTATCAAAATAGAATAAATAAAAAATAGAAATGGATAAAGAAATAGCGGCTTCCTTCGTTTCTATGA